TATTCGAAATGCTTTTATATTTCTATTTATATTTCTAGAATGTTCAATATATGTTTTACATCTTCTATGCGAAAATGTTTAATTTTCATAAGATCTTCTTGACTGTTATTCAAAAGATCCAATAATGTATGTATATTGGACCTTTTGAGGCAATTATAGACCCTGGGGAACAATTCTGATTGGTCAATAAAAATATATTGCAATGCGATTTCTTTTTTATTTTTCCTTTGTTTAGCCAATCTACCATGAAAAGTAAAAAGGGGCAAAGTAACTTTGTGTTGATTGTTTTCTAACTGTAAGTTTTCTTCTTCTGCATGTAAAAAAGGAATAAATAAATCAATCAAATTCCGGGAGGCGTCATGAAGTGCTTCTTTAGGAGTTAAACTTCCATTTGTCCATATTTCGAGAAAAAGTATCTCCTGTTTTTCATTCCCATTCACATAAGAATGAATGCTATGATTCGCATTTCGAACAGGCATGAATACAGCATCTATAGGATAACTTCCGTCTTGAAAGTTATTTGGCGTTTTTATACGATATCCGCGATTCCTCTCGATTTGTAATTCAATACACAAATTAATTGGTTCCGTTAGGTTAGCTATATGCTGTGTATTATCAACGATTTCCACAGAAGGTGGTAAGATAATGTCTTGAGCAGTTACATATCCAGGACCCTTGATACAAATAGACGCGTTACGAGTTCCATATAGATTACTTCTCAATACAATTTCTTTCAAATTCATTAAAATTTCATGTACGGATTCTTGAATACCTATTATGGTAGAATATTCATGTGGTATTTTCTCAGATTTTGCGCGTGTGATACATGTTCCTTCTATTTCTCCGAGCAAAGCTCTTCGCATCGCAATTCCTATTGTATCTGCTTGACCTTTCATAAGTGGGGCCAGAATAAAGCGTCCATAATAAAGACGCTTACTGTCTGCTCTTGATTCAACACACTTCCACTGTAGTGTCCGAGTAGATACTGTTACTTTCTCTCGAACCATAGTATATTATTTGATCAAATCATTGAATTATTTATTTCTCTTGAAATCTCTTCAATGTTTATTTTTACACACGCCTTTTTTTAGGGGGCCTACAGCCATTATGTGGCATAGGGGTTACATCGCGTATGAAACTTAATAGTATACCACTTCTACGAATAGCTCTTAATGCCGCATCTCTTCCGAGACCCGGGCCTTTTATCATGACTTCTGCTCGTTGCATACCTTGATCCACTACTGTCCTAATAGCATTTCCTGCTGCGGTTTGAGCGGCAAATGGTGTACCTCTTCTTGTACCCTTGAATCCACAAGCCCCGGCGGAGGACCAAGAAATTACTCGACCCCGCACATCTGTAACAGTCACAATCGTATTATTGAAACTTGCTTGAACATGAATAACTCCCTTTGGTACTCTACGCGCATTCTTACGTGAACCAATACGTCTATTTCTACGTGAACCAACTTTTGGTATAGGTTTTGCCATATTTTATCATCTCATAAATATAAGTCAGAGATATATGGATATATCCATTTCATGTCAAAACGTATCCTTATTTTTTTTTACTTATTTATTTGTACATCTGTACATCGGTTACTTTTGATTTCGAGAGTCTTTTTTGCTTTAGAAAGATTAGCCTTGTCTTTGTTTATGTCTCGGGTTGGAACAAATTACTATAATTCGTCCCCGCCTACGGATCAATCGACATTTTTCACAAATTTTACGAACAGAGGCCCTTATTTTCATATTTGTCATTCCTTTTCTTACTATTTATTGGAAGAAAATAAGTTTCTTGAAATTTTTAACTTCGAATTGTATCCCCACGAAAGAATGTTGAAATTGAAAAAACCACCGAATCATTCGAGTCTTTGCTTTGGAGTCTATAAACTATACGTCCTTTGGTTGAAATAAGGACTTACCTCAATTTTTATTCTATTTCTTGGTAGTATACGTATAAAACAACGTCGAATCCTTTCCGAAACAAAAACCAGAATCATATTTTCATTATCTCAAATCTAAACGAACCCGGAAGATACATACCATTGGTAAGTTGTTCAGTAATTAAACCCTCATGAATCTTTTTTTGTTTCATTCCAGGTAAAACCGCTTTGAAGTATCAACTAATGTAAGAGGGTAATATTATAAAGTTGTCCTTTCTCTTTTTTCACAAATATGAAAGTTCTTCGTATAATTCGTCTATCAGAAAGATTACCATATATAACACAAAATTTCTCCGCCGATTCCTTCTATTCGAGCCCTTCGGTCTGTCATTATACCTCGAGAAGTAGAAAGAATTACAATCCCCATTCCGCCTAAAATTCTAGGAATTTTTTGATAGTTAGAATATATTCGTAAACCGGGTCGACTGATCCGTTTTAAATTTAAAACAGTTCTATACGATCCTTTTCTATTTCTTCTATGTCGTAGTGTTAAAACCAAAAAATATTTATTGCTTTCCTGATGTTTTCTCACGTTTTCAATAAAACCTTCTTGTAAAAGGATTTTAACAATATTTTCAGTGATGTTAGTAGATGGTATTCGAACTGTTCTTTTTTTATTCATGTCAGCATTTCGTATAGCGGTTATTATGTCAGCAATAGTGTCTTTACTCATGATAAACTAAGATTTTTGTTGCCCCCAAATTTTGATATAATCAACATGCTCTTTTTCTTTTTTTATTTATCTTTATTTCTGAATTATTAAAGGTATATACGTGATATATAAACAATCTACTAATTAATCGGTTTCATTCAAATACCAAATACTATAACTATATTACGGCCTTCCCTTATAATACTTCGGGTGCTAATGAAACTATTTTAGTGAAATTTAACTGTCTTAATTCCCGGGCGATCGCGCCAAAAATTCGGGTTCCTTTAGGATTTCCTTCTTGATCAATAACAACTGCAGCATTGTCATCATATCGTATTATCATACCGTTGTCGCGTTTGAGTTCTTTACAAGTACGTACAATTACAGCTCGGATTACTTCTGATCTTTCTAGAGGTGTATTTGGTACGGCTTCCTTGATTACAGCAACAATAACGTCACCAATATGAGCATATCGTCGATTACTAGCTCCTATGATTCGAATACACATCAATTCTCGGGCTCCGCTGTTATCCGCTACATTTAAATGGGTTTGAGGTTGAATCATATCGTTTTTTTATCGATTTTTTTTTTGTTTTCAATGCAAGGGTCTAAATAAAAAAAAAAAAAAGAAATATTATTTGTTCAAAACAAAAAACCTGCAATTTTTTTTTTTCATACAAAGGACCCCTTTCCTTTGTTTCTACATCCCTATCCCGAAAGAATGAATTGAGTTCGTATAGGCATTTTGGATGCCGCTATTGAAATTGCCCTTCTGGCTATATTTTCTGCTACTCCGCTCATTTCATAAAGTATTCTACCGGGTTTAACAACAGCTACCCAATATTCGGGAGATCCTTTCCCCGAACCCATACGTGTTTCTGTAGGTCTTACTGTAACGGGTTTGTCTGGAAATATGCGTACCCATATTTTTCCACCGCGGCGTGCGTTTCGTGTCATTGCTCGCCGCCCTGCTTCTATTTGTCTAGATGTGATCCAAGCGGGTTCAAGCGCTTGAAGAGCATATCTACCGAAGCAAATACGATTGCCTCGATAAGATATTCCTTTCATTCTTCCTCTATGTTGTTTACGGAATCTGGTTCTTTTGGGGTTATAGTTGATGGTTGTTTATCAATTCCATCCATCTCTACTACAGAACTGGACATGAGAGTTTCTTCTCATCCAGCTCCTCGCGAATTAAACAATTAAAAAATAATATACACGGTGAATAATATACGGAATCGTGGTATTCTTTTAAATTTTATCTAATCTATATCTATTATAAATTTTAAATTTTTTGTGTTTTAATATATAATTAAACACGTCTTCTATTTATAGATAATGTCGTTTTTATATAACGTTATCGTTATAATGAATCTTTATTTTCTTTTTCCTTTGTATTATCATATCGAATCGACTAAAATTTAGAAATAAAAAAAATTCGCGGGCGAATATTTACTCTTTCAACATTCAATTGTAAGATTAGTCTATGACATGACCTCTCAGAATAAATGAATAGGTTTCTGGTTCGTTCCGCCATCCTACCCAATGAATCATTAGGATTCGTTTTCAATAGAATCTTATGCATTCACAGGTTCTGTCGTCCCCACCACTTCTCGATTAATGGTTAGGTCTGAATTCTACAACGGAGCCCTTAATGAAATTTATTAATGAATGAAATTTTTTCTTGAGTCAACCTTCTCAGTCTTTATTGGCTCAGGGCTCTTGATTTTTTCTTCTATGCACCGATTTGTCTAATTATGGATCAATCAGTATTGATGCTTTATTACATTCCCTTTATATGAGATGACTCATAGACCTTACATATTGGAATTATATATCATTGATATTTCTTTTCCTATCTTTCTCTCACCCTTCCATTTATCTGTATACTTTTATTGCTTTACAACTCATAATCAGATTGGTTTTTCTTTTGTGTTTATGCAAAAAAGATTTCAGTTGCTACAATGATATGACTCATATATCATATCTTGACTGGTTCCTTATATCCAGATAATGCGAAGCGATGAGTTGATTATTAGTTCTATAGTTATCAGTTCGTACTACGGGCCGGTCGATTTTGTTGAATCCTATAATCCTAAAAAAACCAACGAGTCACACACTAAGCATAGCAATTATATCAAACGATTAATCGAATTTTTATTCAACCTTATAGAATTGTTCATTTTTTTTTTTTTTTTTATTTAACAGAAAAGGAATGAAAGAGTTTGCCTTTTTTGTTTTATCACCAGATAGAACTAAATACAAGTAAAGTAAGTTCTTATTATTCCTCGTCTACAAATATCCAAATTTTGATGCCTAATACCCCATAGATAGTTCGAACTGCGTAGGCACAATAATCAATTTTAGCTCGAATGGTTTGTAGAGGAACCCTACCTTCTCTGATC